AAACCGAACATGAAATTTTGGTTTCATTCGGCTCCTTTATGGAAGATCTGGGAATTTACCCAGATCTAATACTGAACGAAATTATAAAAAAAATTCGACCCATAACATCTATGTCAGCTTTTTGTCTAAATGCATTCAAAACGACTTGCTTTTTAGATGATCCCCTTAGAATAGAGGGTTTCTAACAATCTTTCTAGTTACTTCGTTCTTTAATTTATATTTTGAAAGAATCCTGAGGAAAAGGTTTTTGTTTCTACCCGAACTAAAATAAAACCATATTTCGATGTTTTTAGTAAACAAAAGTCATCATTTAATAGCTATTTTGCTTCAATCTCTTATCTTCACATCAAGTAATTGAAGATTGAGTTACGATTAGAAATCCGCTATATTCATCCATAGATCTTTTAATCATACTCATTCAATTGGTTACAAAATTTATGTTTCGCAATTTAAGAATCCAATCTTTACATTTTTTAATTAATCTTTAGATATACAAATTACGAGAATGTATCTTTTTCCTCGAATCTTTGAGATGAGAAGTAGAGGTAAAGGATTTTATTATATCCTTACATAATAATAAAAAAAGTTTTTGATCGAAATAGAAGTCAAATCGAACGACCCCTTAAAACGATTATATAAGGGGGTTTGTTAATAGAACGAATCGCACTTTTACCACTAAACTATATCCGCTTGCAATTATTATAATATAAAATAGAAATACTTTTTGTCGAACAAGGGAATTGGACGTAAGTCGGATAGGATCAGAAAATAATCGTGAACATCACATTAGACTTTTTTCATCAGGGAATTTCAGGAGATTAGGAATTGATTCATTGCAGCAATAAGCCAGTAAAGATGATTAGGAATTGATTCATTGCAGCAATAAGCCCGGCTAAGGGGCAAACTAGCCGGGCTTATTGCTGATATAAAGTTTATTTATATAATGAATATAGAGAAATAAAGATCTTTTTTCAAGCCTTAACTTTCTTTTTTATGTCTAATGTAACATAGTATTGGACCTTTTCAATTGGGAGAGATGGCTGAGTGGACTAAAGCGGTGGATTGCTAATCCGCTGTACGAGTTATTCGTACCGAGGGTTCGAATCCCTCTCTTTCCCTTTCTGTTGATGACTTGATATTTAATTGATCTTTTTCATTTCTTGAACCTTTTTTTTTATAGTCAAAGGTGTGGAGGAATAGTAGATAAAATCCTACGAAAACTTAAAATCAAGCAAGGAAAATAAAAAACCCTTTAATTTATTCTTCACGCCCAGGATTACGTCCTGGATCATTAGACAGGAATCCGAAGATGAAGAGAGAAACAAAGAATATCACTACGGTGTAAACGAAGAGTTTGAGAGTAAGCATTACACAATCTCCAAGATCATTTTTGGGAAAAAAGAGAAAACATTCTCCGTTTTTATAGCACATATCCTATGATTTTTGACACCAAAAAGGTAAGCGGTGTTTCTAGAAATAGACAAAAATTTTCATAAATTCATTTGTTTTGTAATAAGAGTTCATTACCCATATTTTTTTCATATCCATAATAAAGTATCAGGAGGGTTTTCCTTAATGAAATTATGAATATAGGGTATTTCCCTGGCATTAGAAAAGGACCACTGGGGTGATCCAGATTGATCGTGCCTTCCAAGAATAAAAAATGTTTGAATCGAGAATTTATACTGTAAAACGACTCATATGAATTGTTAGAATTTTTTCTCGAAAAAATACTTTTTCTAGGACAGTATTGAAATATCATCGAAAACTTACAGCAGCTTGCCAAACAAATGCTAAGAGAAAAAAGAATAAAGGTATGACTGGCATAACATCTACGATTGGATTCAAAAAAGCGTAGGCCTCGGGCAATTTGGCAAAGAAAAAACTACTCGAAGAAATCGAATTAAGGGCAGAATGAAGACAGATCAAACTAAAGACATTTTGCATAACAAACATTTTTTATTCTTGGAAATAATTGCATTTTGATTGAGTTTTTAAAATAAAAAAAGATTAAAATGAAAAAAATTAGATCAAAAAATTTCCTCTTTTTCTTTGAACTTGCCCAATCAAAAATCCTTCCATTCTCAAACTCAAAAGACATAGAATTTAAGAATTTCTACTTTGCATACTTTAATTGAATTATCTTTAATGATCAATGAATTTAGTTTCATTCTATATCTACACGTGTCAAAATCCTAGCAACACTTTAATAATTTATTCCAGAGAGATATTTGGACCAGCAATTGACGAACAACCAATATTTGTTTTATTAGTAGTGTTGAATCGAAATCTAAATGGGGCGTAGCCAAGTGGTAAGGCAACGGGTTTTGGTCCCGCTATTCGGAGGTTCGAATCCTTCCGTCCCAGAACGTACCCATTTCGTCAGAATAAAGGTGACTTTTTTGAACAATTTTCCATGTACAGAGTTATTGGATCGAATGTGATTCTTTTGTTTCTGAATTGTAATGATTCAGAAACAAAAGAATCACATTTTTCACAAACTAAGTCGAGTTCAAATGGCATGCGGATGTAATAAGTAACTTCAATCTAACGGATCTCTTCTCTTGATTACTCCCATCTTTTGGATCATAAATAGATTGAAGTTACTTAGAAAAACCTTACGTCTCTTATTTTTTTCAATGCTGCATTCTGAATTGCAATACAAAAAAAAAGCTTCTATATTCCCTATATATCTATTATTCCTTACTTTCTTTTTTAATCATTTAAATGATTAAAAAAGGGAGCATCCAAGTTTTTAATTCTCTCCAAATCCACGAATTCTAAACAAGAAGTGGAGGGGCTTGGTACTTTTTTCATTTATTTATATCAAAAGGATAAAGTCAACTATAAGTTAGGGTAAAATAAAAAAAGAGGATCAAGGATTTAATCTGCTGGACCTGTTTTACTTTGTTTGTACCTAGATATCTTTATCTAGGATCCTGTAAAAGAAGATCTTTTTATGACTCAATACCCATAAAATTCCGGGAGTCGATCGAATGAAAAAATCATGGGTAATGTAAGGTTTCAATTTCAATGTGTCTGATCTCATTAACATCAATCAAAAAAAAGTAAGTTGAATATGTAACATATGTCGTAGATTCTTTGAGCTCCATTAGAAATTTGAACCTTATTTTTAGGCATTTCTAGTTTAGTTCTAATAGATATTGGAATTTTATGTAACGATTGAGACGGGGATTTTTTCATTATCTATAGGATCTCATTTTTCATCACGACTTTTTTTGTGAAAAAATGACAGAATTTGTGAAAAGATTACAGAGAAAGATTGCTGAACTTCAAGAAGTCAAACAAAAAAAGTAATAAAAGAAATGTTTATATACTTTTTGTATTGTTATCGTATTTGTATGCTTGTTCTATTTCTTCATTCATCGGCCGTCGTGTTTCTATATTTTTGTGAAAAAGGTTTGTGATATCTTCAATTTTCAAATCGAATCTCTATTCTATGAATTTAATAAATCGATCTTTTTAGTGAGAGTTATTTTTAGTGAGAATTGTTGTCTATCTGATCAATAAATCCCCATTTCTTTTCTTTTTTCCGATTCTTATTTTATCAAGCAGATGAAAGACTAACGACCTAAATCTTTCTTACATCCGTCTTTATCTATTCTGTGAAAACGAAAAATTTTTTTTGATCTTAATTTCAATTAATGATTCAATTTGCAAATAAACTTGATCTATCTCTCTTTGTATGATCAAATGTGGTCTTTCTTGTCAAATGATTCAAATAATGCTGTCGAAGTAGTCAATTTTTCAATGAAATTGAATGAAGTCCTTGATTCGAATCTGTAAGGTTGATGAATCTGTCTTATCAAATCTAAGATAAATATTCAAAAATTTCATTCTATTAAAATATTCGTGTTTATTTAGAATGAAATTTTTGAATAAGAAATAATCAAAGGGTCAAAATTTTCTTGCTGAGACTTATTCAGAAAAATATCCGACTATCCCTTATATTATATAGATAGAATAGATATCGAAAATCAGTATAGATTGTTACTAAATATTATATAGATAGAAAGAATCGAAAATCAGTATAGATTTTTATGTATTGGTTACTAGTTAAAATGACTATTCATGATTCCATAATGGAATCAATTTCATATCGGTTTCAAAAATGAGAGGAATGTTATGGTAAAACTTCGTTTGAAACGATGTGGTAGAAAGCAACGTGCGACTTGAATGAAGGACATAATTAGCCGTGGATTCTTTATTATATATCCACCATTTTATATTATAGGAATAATGAAGTGCTCTTAGCTCGACATCGTTTGTTCTTCTTCACTAACAATAACCCTACCCTATTGTAGGGTTGTAATGTAAATAGTACATGATGGAGCTCGAGTAGAAAGTATTCATTTTTCTCGGGGGTAAAGATCTAGGGTTAGTGCCAATCAATAAGTTGTTCCAACTTCGTAAAATATATAATTTAAATATCAATCGAAAGGGTCCAATTCAATAAACTTTCAAATCCAAAAAGTAAATATTGTTGGACTTGATAAAAATCTTTAGATCATAAATATCACGCAAGAATCAACCCGTTAGTATGATTCGAATATATTGCTATCAATCGCAAAAGAAAGGTCTTGCTGCCATTTTGATGAAAGGATTAAGGAGCGCCGAAGTAATTAATGTCTAAACCTAATGATTCAAAGCAAAGATAAAAGATCCTGAAACAAGGAAAGTCCGTTTCTTTTGTCTCGTTTATTAGATCAATTGGATTGACTATTGGATTGAATCGAATATCCAGTCCAGTAGTCGAGACAAAAGAAACGGGTTTGAGACCACTCAAAAAAGGAAATGCCTAAAAATTTCCCGCTTTGAGCGATTTGGAAGTGATCATACTTGAGTTATGAGTATGAATTTGTTCTTTTTGAAAAAGAACAAATTCATGATCTAATCGATTTAATGATTTTATGAACCTTTTTGATATTCTAATTATAAACATCTTCTAATCATTTTTTCTTGAGCCGTATGAGGAAAAAACTTCCTATACGTTTCTATGGGGTATTGCGCATACATCTATCCCAATGAACCATCTATCGAATCGTTGCAATTGATGTTCGATCCCGAAGAGAAGGAAGATATATTCTCAAAGTGGGTTTTTATGATCCGATAAAAAAGAAAACTTATTTAAATATTCCTGCTATTCTAAAATTCCTTCAAAAAGGTGCTCAACCTACTGGAACAGTTCATGATTTTTTAAAGAAGGAGGAGGTTTTGAAGGATATCATCGTAATGAAATGAAATTAATGAAATACAAAAAAGACGGTAGGGTCAGTCAATGTTTATTCTTTTATCATCGACGGTAATAAGACAATGTTTATTCTTTTATCATCGACACTTGATTTGTATCTATTAGATTAGATATGGAGTGCCAATCCAACACGAGTCCTTCTTTCTTTTTTCTCAACATGGTGGATATCTCTTATTGACAACAGTATATCGAACACATATAATTCGATCATGAATAAATGGATTTATTTCCGTTCCATAGATTTGGTTTTTTACTTTATACTTAAAAAAATGGATTGATTGTTCGCTGTGATACAAGAAGATTCTTTATTGGATTACAAAAATGCAAAATATAACATAAAATTAATAGGCGGTCTATATCTATCAAAAATGTTTTACATTATCTATTTGATAATCTCTTTATTTTGATCGGATCTTTTGATGTTCAGAATCGATTAGAAAATTTTTTTTAGTAGAGTTCTTGCTAGTTCATGTTTTAATCGTATATCATCCAATCTGTTTCTTTTGATTTTATCTATACACATCCTTACTTAACTTTTTTCGGGTTGCTAACTCAACGGTAGAGTACTCGGCTTTTAAGTGCGGCTAAAATCTTTTACATATTTGGATGAAGCAAGAGATTCGTCCATACCATCGGTATTGTTTGTAAGACCACGACTGATCCTGAAAGGGAATGAATGGAAAAAATAGCATGTCGTATGAGAATTCAAAGAATTTGAAATTGAATTAATAGATGGAATAATTAGAATTTTTGCATGGAATTCAAAGAATTTGAAATTGAGTCGAGTGAATAATAAATGGGTAGAGTCCTATAGCTCCAATTAATTATAAAAAAAGAAAAAGCAACGAGCTTTTGTTCTTCATTATTATGGAATGATTACCTAATCGAATTTTATGTTAAAAAATATTAGTGCCTGGCGCGGTAAAGTCTTATCTCATGAGTGGGAGTTGATTGTCTTTTTTTTTATGAATCCTAAATATTCTCTATTCCATAATGGAATGGAGATGAATATGTAGAAGAAGGAGCATATTGATAAAGAGACTTTTTTTCTAAAATCAGAAGAGCGATGGGGTTGAAAAAATAAAGGATTTGAACCATCTTGTTATCCTATAATAACATTTATATATGAATCCCGAGGTATCTTTTCTTTATTTTACAATAATACCTTGTTTAAACTGTATCGCACTATGTATTATAAAAATTTATGTATTATAAAAATTGATGACTCAAAAAAAATCCTCTACTTTGGTTCAAATAAAATGGTTTAAATAAAATGGTTCAAATGGAGGAATTCCAAAGATATTTAGAACGAGATAGATATCGGCAACATGACTTTTTATATCCACTTATCCTTCAAGAGTATATTTATGCACTTACTCATGATCGTGGTTTAACTAGATCAATTATGTTCGAAAAAGTAGGTTCTGACAATCAATTCAGTTTACTAATTGTGAAACGTTTAATTACTCGAATGTATCAACAGAAGAATTTGCTTATTTCCGCTAATTATTCTAACAAAAATCCATTTTTCAGGCATAACAAAAATTTCTATTTTCAAATGATACCAGAGGGATTTGCAGTCGTTGTGGAAATTCAATTTTCCCTACGCTTAGTATCTTCTGTAGAAGCGAAAAAAAGAGAGGAATCCCATCATTTACGATCAATTCATTCAATATTTCCTTTTTTAGAGGACAAATTCTCCCATTTAAATTATGTGTCAAATATACTTATACCCTATCCTGTCCATCTGGAAATCTTGGTTCAAAATCTTCGTTACTGGGTGAAAGATGCCTCTTTTTTGCATTTTGTACGATTCTTTTTTTTTCACGAGAATCGTAATTGGAATCGTTTTCTTTCTCCAAATACATCCATTTCCATCCTTTCAAAAAAAAATCAAAGATTGCTCTTGTTCCTATATAATTCTCATGTCTGTGAATACGAATCCATTTTCGTTTTTCTCCGTAACCAATCTGGTCATTTACGATCAACATTTTTTAGAACCCTTCTTGAGCGAATATATTTCTATGGAAAAATAGAACATCTCGTGGGTGTCTTTACTAATAAGGATTTTCATCAGACCATTCTATGGTTGTTTAAGGATCCTTTCATGCATTATGTTAGGTATCAAGGAAAATCCATTCTGGCTTCAAAAGGGACGCCTATTCTTCTGATGAATAAATGGAAATATTACCTTGCCAATTTCTGGCAATGTCGTTTTTATGTCTGGT